AATAAATTTATTGGAACTTTATATATTATTTTTGGTATTTGGTCTGGGCTAGTTGGAACAGCACTAAGGTTACTAATTCGGACTGAATTGGGACAACCAGGAGCGTTGTTAGGGGACGACCAGTTGTATAATGTTATTGTTACTGCTCATGCGTTTGTTATAATTTTTTTCCTTGTTATGCCTATAATAATTGGGGGATTTGGTAATTGGTTAGTTCCTTTGATGTTAGGTGCTCCAGATATAGCATTTCCACGGCTTAATAATATGAGGTTTTGACTGTTACCTCCTTCTTTAACTCTTTTATTAATATCAGCTGCAGTGGAGAGTGGGGCTGGAACAGGATGAACAGTTTATCCGCCGCTAGCTAGGAATATTGCACATGCTGGCGGATCTGTTGATTTGGCCATTTTTTCTTTACATTTAGCTGGTGTTTCTTCTATTTTAGGTGCTGTCAATTTTATTACCACCATCATTAATATACGTTGACGAGGAATACAGCTGGAACGAGTTCCTTTGTTTGTTTGATCAGTAAAGATTACAGCTGTGTTATTATTATTATCTTTGCCGGTTCTTGCAGGAGCAATTACTATATTATTAACAGATCGTAATTTTAACACTTCTTTTTTTGATCCTGCGGGAGGGGGTGACCCTATTCTTTATCAGCATTTATTTTGATTTTTTGGTCACCCAGAAGTATATATTTTAATTTTACCGGGGTTTGGTATAGTTTCTCATATTGTTAGTCACCATACATGTAAAAAAGAGACGTTTGGGACGCTAGGAATGATTTATGCAATGTTGGCGATTGGTTTATTAGGATTTATTGTATGGGCTCACCATATATTTGTTGTTGGGATGGATGTGGATACTCGTGCTTATTTTACTGCAGCTACTATGATTATTGCTGTTCCAACAGGTATTAAAATTTTTAGTTGATTGGCAACAATTCATGGGTCGCAGGTTAAATATGAAACTCCGATGTTATGGGCATTAGGATTTATTTTTTTGTTTACTGTTGGAGGTTTAACTGGAATTATTCTTTCTAATTCATCATTAGATATTATACTTCATGATACTTACTATGTTGTAGCTCATTTTCATTATGTTCTTTCTATAGGAGCAGTATTTGCTTTATTTGGTGCTTTTAATTATTGATACCCTTTGATTAGGGGCTTAACTCTTCATCAGCGATGGGCTAAGGCACATTTTGTTGTTATATTTGTAGGTGTTAATTTGACTTTTTTTCCACAGCATTTTCTTGGTTTAGGAGGGATACCCCGGCGATATTCTGATTATCCAGATTGTTATATAAAGTGAAATGTGGTGTCTTCTATTGGGTCATTAATTTCTTTTGTAGCAGTTTTATATTTTATATTTATTGTATGGGAAAGTTTAATTTCTCAACGTGGTGTTATCTGAAGAACTCACTTGAGGACAGCACTTGAGTGGGATAACCGTCTGCCTGCAGATTTTCATAACATGGATGAGACAGGGGCTGTGACTTCTTTTTAGGGTCGTTGGTTTTGATTTAAGTGGGATTATTGATTTTGACTATTGGAACAGTTTAGTATTATTTTAAATTTCTTTTGTATGACAAACCGTTATTATGTTTTAGTTTAAAATAAACAATAAAATTTTATGATATGACTTTTTGAGGACAATGAGGATTTCAAGATGCTGCTTCTCCTTTAATGGAACAGTTAATTTTTTTTCATGATCATGCAATATTAATTTTAATTATGATTATTAGGTTAGTTACTTATGCGTCGGTTTCTTTACTTTTAAATACTCTTTCTTCACGGTACTTATTAGAGGGACAAGAAATCGAAACAATTTGAACAATTTTGCCTGCAATTGTGTTAATTTTTTTAGCCCTACCGTCGCTTCGGTTATTATATTTATTGGATGAAGTTAATAATCCTGTTTTAACAGTAAAGGCCATTGGCCATCAATGGTATTGAAGTTATGAGTATTCTGATTTTTTAAATTTGGAGTTTGATTCGTATATAATTCCAAGTAGAGATTTAGAGGTTGGTGATTACCGCTTATTAGAGGTAGATCATCGTAGAGTTGTACCTATAAATAGAAATATTCGTATTTTAGTGACGGCTGCAGATGTTCTACATTCTTGAACTGTACCTGCTTTGGGTGTAAAGGCAGACGCTGTGCCTGGTCGTTTAAATCAATTAAGATTTTTTATTTCTGTTCCTGGGGTTTTTTATGGCCAATGTTCAGAAATTTGTGGAGCCAATCACTCGTTTATACCAATTGTTGTCGAGTCGGTAGATGCAAATTCTTTTATTAATTGGGTAATAGCTGTAAGTGATGAAAATTAACTTTAGTGATTATTAAAAGAGATTAGTTAAAATAATATAGGGTTGTCATCTCTAAGTTACTATTTACTCATAGTATCTCTTTATGCCACAACTTGCTCCTTTGAATTGAGTTTTGTTTAGATTTATATTTTGGGCTATTATTTTTTTATTAATGGTTGTTATATGATGGATAGTGTCGAGTTCTTATAGTGTGTTTTTTGCTTCTAGGGGTAACAATTATTATCAATTTTTAGTGAATGAATGGACATGATAGTTTATTAATTTAAGGATGTTGGTTGATATTTTTTCTGCATTTGATGAACATAATTTTACTTTTTTTTCTATAACATTATTTATGTGGCTAATGGCTTTTTTCCCTTTGTTATTATTACAATCTAGGTTTTGATGTCACCCGTCTCGGTGGGAGGCTAGATTTTTAGCACCTAAAAATTTTATTAGCATACAGGTTTTTCGTTCTTTTGGGTTAAAATTATCTGGATTTTTAGGTATTGTGTGTAGCTTGTTTCTATTGTTAATTATTTTTAATTTGACTGGGCTGTTTCCTTATGTGTTTAGCGTAACTAGACATTTAATTTTTTCTTTCTCTCTAGCTTTCCCATTTTGGTTGTCGTTAATCTGTTCTGGAGTTATTTTTAACCCTTCTGAGGTTGCTGCACATTTACTTCCATCAGGGGCTCCTGCAGTTTTAAATCCTTTTTTGGTCTTAATTGAAACTGTAAGTATTAGTGTTCGCCCTGTAACTTTGTGTGTACGACTTACTGCTAATATAAGTGCTGGGCATATTATTTTAGGGTTAATTGGAACTTATTTAAGCTCAGGGATTTTTATATATTCTGGAGTAACTGTGGGGTTATTAGTTATTGTTCAAATCTTTTACTTTTTATTTGAAATTGGAATTTGTATAATTCAGGCTTACATTTTTTGTTTGTTAGTGATTTTATATTCTGATGATCACCCAGATAGCCAGTAAGTGTAATAATAAGTATTATAAAAAATAGTCTATATAAAGATGCCCTTCCGGTTTATGGGTGAAGGAGGGGGGGGGAAATCTAATAATGTGGTGTTTAGTTTTAAGAGTGTTTATTTTATTGGTTTTGATCAAAGGCGTCGATGCCTCTGAAGCATCTTCAGTGCTAAGTTCTATATAAACTATTTGATCTTTAGCGTCAGCTTAATACCTTGTTATTAAATATAGCGGGAAGAATACTGTAGTTGTAATAATTATAACTAGGAATAAGTAAAAGATGTTTTTCTGAATATATTGGTTTATTGTCCTATAGTTTTTATTCGTATTAAATATTCCTTCCCCTCCTGTGATTTCTAATCAGCCTGTATCTAATATTTTAGTTATGAAAAATCCCGTTATTAAGGAGGATTTTCTTGTAAAATTGTTTCTTAACAGGGTTATGAACCATATGGTAGAAGAAAAATATGTTAAGGATATTTTAGATGTTTTTGGATCTAAATGAATACTAACAAATCCTAAAATACCGCCTGTTAACGTAACACTTAATACTAAGAGTTTTTGTGAAAAGGGGACAAAGATGGGGGCTGTGGGTAAAATAAAAAGTCAAGTTAATATTGCTCCGCTAATAATAGCTCCCAATGTTAATATTATTGCAGGAATAAAAAGTATTAAGTCTGTATCGTAAATGTTGTGGTATCTCCTTTGATTTATATTTCCTCATAGGCTCTTTAAGGATAGACGGATAGAATAGCTGGCTGTTAACAGAGTAGCGGCTAGAGTTATAAATAATGTAATTATATTAGAATTATTTATAATTATTGATTCAATAATAATATCTTTTGAATAAAATCCAGCTAAAAATGGAGACCCGCATAGTGCTAAATTGGCTACATTTAGACAACTAGTTGAAATAGGTATTTGATTTCATAATTGCCCCATTTTACGAATGTCTTGCCAGTTGTGATGTGAGTGGATAATTGTTCCTGCGCAAATAAATAGTAGGGCTTTAAATAGAGCATGGGCATATAAATGAAATAAGGCTAGAAGCGGTAGCCCAGCACCAATTCTTCTTATCATGACCCCAAGTTGCCTTAAAGTTGATAGCGCAATAATTTTTTTTAAGTCAAATTCTAAATTTGCAGCTATTCCTGCTATTAATATTGTTATGACAGCAATAATTAAAAGTGACATATTAAATCATTTAAATTCTGTTAGAAATGGATAAAATCGAATGATTAAAAATACGCCGGCAGTTACAAGGGTGGAAGAGTGTACTAAGGCTGACACGGGGGTTGGCGCAGCCATGGCTGCGGGCAACCAGCTAGAAAATGGGATTTGTGCACTTTTAGTTATTCCTGCTAGTATAATACAAGAACATACCAATCACATATTTTCTCTGTCTCAGAAATTAAAAATATTTCAGTGCCCTAAGCTAATACATCATCCGACAGAGAGTAAAATTGCTACATCCCCAACTCGGTTTATTAGTGCTGTAATCAATCCTGCTCCAAGGGATTTAGGGTTTTGATAATAAATTACTAGTATAAAGGAAACTAGCCCGAGGCCGTCCCAGCCTAGCAAAAGCCCAATTAAACTTGGGATAAAAATAAGAAAATTTATAGATAAAACAAACAATATTACTAGCCAGATAAAGCGTGCTTGAAATATTTCATTCTGTATATATCTAGTAGAAAATATTATTACGCAGCCAGAAATAAAGCATACTACACTTCTAAAACTTATACTAACCCAATCTAAGATAAAAATTATTCTTATTGAAGATGAATTAAGTTGAACTCTTTCTCATTCTATTAAAACAATTTTATTAGAATAAAAAAAATATATCGATATAGTTAGGGCTATTAGAAAATAACTAAATAAAAATTTTCTAGCAAAATTGGAGCTCTTAATGCTGTAATTAAACATAGTTAAGTAAGCTTGGCACTTTTTTTTAAAACCACAATTTAACGTTTTAGATAAACTAACTTAACAGCTTAAAAAAATAAGTTTCCTGGCTGATAGGATTAGAAGTTGCGCTGGAAGTCAGTGTATAAAAAGTAGAAGAAAAATAATGGAAAAATCTCTCGAGAAAAAATTTATAAATCTCGGGTTTTGTCCATGCTGGGTGTTAGTGTAGAGGATTAAAGTATAAACTGCTGAAAGAAATCTTATTATAATAAGAGTGACTGAAAATAGATTGGAATAAGATAAAATAGAAATAATAAGGCCTAATTCACTTAATAAATTAATTGATGGGGGTGCTGCTATATTTAACCTACATAATAGAAATCACCATAATGCTCTTGCAGGTGCTAGTGAAAGAAATCCTTTGGAAATAAATATTCTTCGGGAGTTCCTTTTTTCATATAATAAATTTGCTAAGCAAAATAATCCTGAGGAGGATAATCCGTGAGCTAGTATTATTATTATACCTAATTTAATTCCTCATGTTGTATTTGTTAAACTTCCCCCTATTATTATTCCTATATGCCCCACTGAAGAATAGGCAATTAAAGATTTTATATCGGTTTGTCGGATACAAATTAGGCTTGTAATACTACCCCCTAACAATGCAATAGTAGTAATATAGTTATTTAGTAGGAGCCCTATTTTTGGTAATACTAAAAGGAGTCGTAAGACTCCGTATCCGCCTAATTTTAATAAAAGGGCTGCTAAAATTATTGATCCGGCTACTGGCGCTTCAACGTGCGCTTTTGGGAGCCATAAGTGAACTAAAAATAGAGGAAGTTTTACAAGAAATGCAGTAATAAATAGGCCTCAGCAAATTAATTCTCTAGCAGTTCCTGATAGTCAATAATTAACAAATATAATATTTATGTTTAAATGTCCGTTGATTCTGTATAAAAATAAAATATTAATTAATAAAGGTAAAGATGCAGTAACAGTATAAATCATTATATATATCCCTGCTTGTAGGCGTTCAGGCTGGTATCCTCAAAGTAAAATTAAAACTAATGTTGGTACTAGCGAGGCTTCAAAGAAAATATATAAAAACATTAAATTTCTTTGAGTGAATACCATAATAATTATTATATTTAAACTAAAGACTATGGTTGAAAACAAACTTAGTTTATTTTTATAAAGGTAAATTTTAGTTCTTCTAATTATTATTAAAGAAGAAATAAAACAGCTCAAAGTTACTAATGGCCTTCTTAAGACATCTAGTTGCATAGTAAATATAAATTTTGGAAGTCCTATTGAGTTGAAAATAAAATGAATAGAAATTAAAAATATAAGCGTTAAGGCTCAAAATGTATTTCATCATTTTGTATTTAGTGAAAGACTAAATAACCTTTGTAGTAATGGGAATAAAAATAATATAAATAAAGTTAGCATTTGTGAATAGAAAGAGAAAAAACGTAATCATTTCCATGTGTTCGAATTAGAACTACTAATATTGCTAACCCAATTCTTGCTTCGCAGGCACTGAATGTCAGTAACATTAATGATAAAACTCCCTCATTAGAATTTCTACCCGCCAATGTAAGTAATAAAATAAATAGGCCTAAAGCTATTATTTCTAATCTTAATAAAGAGTTTAATAGGTGCTTTCGCTGGAAACAAAGGGTTAAAAAGGCTATTAGCACTACAACTATGCCGGTAATAAAAAATGGTCTAAATAATTCTATCATGTCGCTAAAAAAGCTATAGTAGCGCTGATTTTGTAAGTCAGAGATTTAAACATAAACGTTTTTTTAGCTTAATAGAAACTACTAAGTGAATTGAACACTTAATTATTGTTTTCAAAACAACTGTCCTCCTAGGAAGTAGCCAGATTATATTTTCAATAATTTATCTCATAAGATTTGAATTAAAGGAAAAACTAGAAAATAAGAAAAGAAAGCTACTGTAACCACTTGCCCTACGCCTTCAAAAGGTCTTTCTACTGGGCGGCTACCAATTCATGTTAATAGAAGAAAGATAACTACTAGTGTTCAAAATAATATTTGTCTAATTGGATAGAATCTTAAGGTTCGAAGTTTTGCTATGTGAATAAAAGGAACAAAAAATAAAATTACAATCGATATAGCAAGCCCAATAACTCCGCCTAACTTATTTGGGATTGAGCGTAAAATTGCATATGCAAAAAGAAAATATCATTCTGGTTGAATGTGAACTGGCGTAACTAGAGGGTTAGCAGGAATAAAATTTTCAGGATCTGTTAATAAATTAGGCTCTAGCAGAGCAGTTAAAATTAATAATAATATAATAACTCTAAATCCTACTGTATCTTTAACAGAATAATATAGATGAAACGGAACTTTTTCTGCGTCGCTTTTAATTCCTAGTGGGTTATTCGGTCCTGTTTCATGTAGAAATAAAAGATGTAAAATAGCTAATCCTGAAATCACAAATGGCAGAAGGAAATGAAATGTAAAAAATCGAGTTAATGTAGCCCTGTCAACTGCAAACCCTCCTCAAAGCCACTGAACTACAGTATTACCAATATACGGAATGGCTGAAACAAGATTTGTAATAACTGTAGCACCTCAAAATGATATTTGTCCTCACGGAAGTACGTATCCCACAAACGCTGTGGCTATAGTTAAAAAGAATAGTACAACTCCAATATTTCATGCAGGGATATTAATAAAAGATCCGTAGTATAGCCCGCGTCCAATATGAATATATAAGCAAATAAAAAAAAAGGATCCCCCATTTGCATGAATAGCACGTAATCTTCACCCGTAATTTACATCTCGACAAATATGGGCAACGGAAGAGAAAGCTAAGTCTGCATGGGCAACATAATGTATAGCTAAGAAAAGCCCAGTAATAAGTTGAATTCCTAAGCATAGTCCTAATAATGAGCCAAAATTTCACCAGATGGAAAAGTTATTAGGCGTTGGTAAATCGATAAGTGATGAATTTAAAACTTTAATAATTGGATGGGTTTTTCGTAAGGGTCTATGCATAGTAAAAAAAAGGACGTAATCTTCCTTGATTGAAATAACAAATTTTAACTACGGCAATTAGTACAATTAGTAAAATAGTAACCAGCCCGGTTAAGATTTCCTAAATTGAAATTAGAGGAAAGAATTAAACTAATTTTTGACTGGTCTCTAATTCAAGGAAAGACTTCAAGTTCATGAAACCTATCTCTTAGTGTTGAGATTTTAGACATAAAAAACATAAATAAAAATAAAATAAAAAGGCTAAATTGAAATACAGTTACACGTAACTGTTTAAACATTATATTAGGGATAAGAGCGGTTACATAAGCAAATATTACTAGTAGTCCGCCAATATAAATTAAAACTAAAATAAATCCAAATCATGAACTAACTTGAGTAACTCTTGTTATTCTTACAACAAGCGCTAATAATAAAATATTAATTCCTAGGCTTACTGGTTGAGCAAGTAAGGGGATACTAAAGCAAATAGATAAAATATAAGCAAATAAAATCGCTAATGTCATTTCTTAAACAGATAATAGTTTATAAAATACTGGCATTGGAAGCTAGAGATCAAATTCTTTTTGTTATCTGAATAAAATTATAATAAAAAATTTCCCTCTAAATGTTAAACTTAAAACTAAAAGTGCTAGAGGTAAAAATCTTTTTCATGTTAATCTTATTAATAAGTCATATCGAAACCGGGGGAATGTCGCACGTACCCAAATAAACAAAAATGCTAAAGTTCTTACTTTTAGCCAAAAAAGGAGATCAGAATAAAAAAATAAAATTCTGTTGGTTCCTAAAAATAAAAGAGTTGTTAATAGACTTATAAATAAAATATTTGCATATTCGGCCATAAAAATCAGCGCAAACCCGCCCCTTCCATATTCAATATTAAATCCTGACACAAGTTCTGACTCTCCTTCAGCAAAGTCAAAGGGCGCGCGGTTAGTCTCTGCTAAACAACTAGTAAATCAAATACAGAAGATTGGAAAAAATAGAAAACAGCTTCAAATTAATAAATTATGTTGTGAAATAACTATAAATCTAAATTTTCCTCTATAGCATAAGCAACATAGTAAAATTAGCGCAAGACTAATTTCATAAGAAATTGTTTGGGCTACTGCACGCAAGGCCCCTAGTAAGACATATTTAGAATTAGATGCCCACCCCGCAATTAAAGTGCCATATACATTAAAAGCAGATACTGATAAAAAAAACAATACTCTAAGGCTAAAAAATCAAACAGAATAGCTTCTTAAATATAGGCCTCAAAGACATAATGCTAGTAAAAGGCTTACAATAGGAGCAATAAAATAAGGAATTGAATTAGCCGTTACTAGCTTAGTCTGCTCTTTACAAAATAATTTAAGTGCATCCGCTAGCGGCTGAATAATCCCTTCATACCCAACCTTATTAGGTCCTTTTCGTACTTGAAAATAGCCAAGGCCCTTCCGCTCCAAGAGAGTAAAAAATGCCACTGCCAGTAATACTAAAATATAAGAAATTACTAATGATAAAAATCTTATTAACATAGCTAAGAAAAGTTATTAAACTTTTTATTTAGAGCTTAAATCTAAAGCACTAATCTGCCACCTTAGCGGGAATTAAGTGGTACAATTTCATTACCATCTTTTGATTCTAAATCAACTACAATCTTTGCTTACTTAATTATTTTTTCTTTAAAATTATCAAGAAATATAGCAAACGATAAAAAAAATGGTCCTTTCGTACTAATTTATTTTGATTTAAATTGAAGATAGAAGCCAACCTGGCTTACGCCGGTCTGAACTCAGATCATGTAAGAATTTAATGGTCGAACAGACCAACTTTTAATAGCGGCTACACCTAAAAGTTCTCTTAATCCAACATCGAGGTCGCAAACCTTTTTTTCAATAAGAACTCTCCAAAAAGATTACGCTGTTATCCCTATGGTAACTTTTTCTTCTATTCATAATACATGGATCAAAGTAACAAATTTGTTGATATAATAAAAAGAAGCTATTTTTGTTCTTTTGTCGCCCCAACAAAAGAAGAAATAAAAATTTTTATTTGGGATATCTATATTATTTTTTTACTCTTCTTAAGCTCAATAGGGTCTTTTCGTCTTTCAATAATATCTAGGCCTCTGCACCTAAAAGATAATTTATATTTAATATAAAAGAGACAGCTTAGCTCTCGTCAAACCATTCATTCTAGCCTTCAATTACAAGGCAAGTGATTATGCTACCTTTGCACAGTCAGGGTACTGCGGCCGTTAAAACTTTCACTGGGCAGGTACGATTCTATATGTCTTTAGTGCATAGAACCATGTTTTTGGTAAACAGGCGGAGCTAACAATTTTGCCGAGTTCCTTTTTTATATTTAAAATATTTTATTTTCTTATACTTTAAAGTTTATTATTGTAAGTAAAAAAGATATAAATACTCATTTTAACATAAATTTTAATTAAGTTATAGCTCCTAATTAGAAAAAGATATATAAAGAATTATAAAAATAATTTATTGTTAAAACAACGTTATAAAACTCTTTTAATGCTTGCCACTATTAAGCTCACATTTTTATTTATCATTGATTAAAAATTTCTTTCTCTTTAAAGAGCTTATCCTCTTTAAAGGTAAATAACATTAAAACATAGATGTACATCTCTATGTTTGAAATGTAATTCTACACTTAAATATATTTCTCTTTCAACTAGCTATCAACAAAAACGGAAAGCATTTCACATCTACAAAAAAGTCTGAACATAATATTTCTACATTATTGTCTTGGCTTTTATGTAGCTCTTTTGTTTTCTAGAATCAAAGGTCACTTTTAATATCTAGTTAAACCATAATGCAAAAGGTACTAAAATTAACTTATACTTTATCTTATTTATTTTCTTTCCCTCACGGTACTACATATAATTTATGTTCTATCGCCTTTACTAATTAAAAAGATGTTTCTATATTTTATTTACACTTAATTTAGATTAATAATTTATTTAGGCTAAACTATTAAAAGTTATTCTTCTCAGTGTAAATGAGTTGCATAAATTATGCTTTAGCCTATTTAGAAACAGCTTCCGCTACTTCTACTATGTTACGACTTATCTCCTTTTCCAACGAGAGCGACGGGCGATATGTACACGCTTTAGGTCCTTTTTCATCACTGCATTCTAAAACAGGATATTACTATTAAGTCCAACTTCAAATTCATTATTCATAGAAATTATTCGTAAATTTTAATTTAAATTGTAGCCCATTTCATCTTTATTATTAGCTGCACCTTGACCTGACATAAAAATGATTCTAATTATATTGCCTATTATCCCGTTCTTAAAAATATGCTTACGACGGCGGTATACAAACTGAAAACAAAATAAAGAAAGGTAAAACGCGGGTTATCAATTACAGAACAGGCTCCCCTAAATGGGCCTTAAGCACCGCCAAGTTTTTTGAGTTTTAAGCCAAAATAAAATCTCGTACTCCCCTGGCATAAATAAAATTTAATTTATAGAATAGTGGGGTATCTAATCCCAGTTTTCAGTTAAAGTTTCATGGCATGAAAAATAAATTAATAATAGATAAAAATCAATATGCGAATTTTACTTCTTTACTAATCAGCACCTAATTAATACAAAACTCTTATAACCATCTTTTAAGCCATAGATATTTAAGTCTAAGCCTCCGTGTAACCGCAGCTGCTGGCACGATTTTTGCCGCTTATCTGCTGAGTTGCTAAATCAAGAATCTTCTTGTCAATAATATGATATACTGGCGTTGTAAGGAATCTTAAGTATTTTCGGGACACCCCCTAATACTACGTAATTTATAAATACATTAACTATTTAAACTAATATCGTATAAATTATGTCATTTACAGTACCGCAAAACTACCATGTTGTGTCTCCCCCCAGCGACCTAAATTGCAAAATCAAAACCAAGTTTCAACTAATAAAAGAGAGTAGAATCTCATATTCGAGGTATGAACCCGATAGCTTGGATTTTAGCTTATTTTACTAAAGTTTTAGTAACTTTCGCTACTCTTGTAAAGCTGCAATTTACTGTTGTAATCAACTATAAAACCTAATAAGGGGGAAATTTTCCCGTAAACAAAGCTACAATTTGCTGCATCACGTCTGCCACCCTACTATTACATCGTCGGCAGAATTTAAGATTGACTCTTATTGGCGGCTTTGAAGGCCGCTAGTTTATTTAACTTAAAATACTAATATATTTATATAAAAAGAAAGATAACGAATCTTTTCCTTAGAGGCCAAATCTCTACGCGCAGCACAGTACACTACTTTTTATAAAACTGTTATCTTTAAATTTATTTAAACCGTGTGCGTGGAAGGCACCTATACGCAAATACTGAGAAAACTAAATGGGCGGGTTGGTAAAGAAATTTACTCTAATTGAATGAAAATCAAGGGTGCATATACACTACAACACGATAGATGCTAATTACGGGTAATTTGTTTGCATTTCTTGTTATGATATAGGTAGGCTACAGACTGTAGCACTTAATATATATATATATATATATTTATGTATCTATATTAATATAATTTTAAATATCCAATATAAGCCGAATTAACTATAATAAGTTAATTTAATTTATCCATTAAGAGGGGAGAACAAATTTACATTAATGTAGATACATAAATATATATATATATATATATTAAGTGCTACAGTCTGTAGCCTACCTATATCATAACAAGAAATGCAAACAAATTACCCGTAATTAGCATCTATCGTGTTGTAGTGTATATGCACCCTTGATTTTCATTCAATTAGAGTAAATTTCTTTACCAACCCGCCCATTTAGTTTCTTTTGTTATGATTCGGAATCCTTTTCATCTTGTTGAGTTTAGACCGTGGCCCTTAACTGGGTCTGTTGGTGCGTTATTTTTGACTGCTGGGATAGCTTCTTGGTTCCATGGTTATTCTATGATTTTGTTTTATTTAGGCCTTTTTATAATTCTGTTAACTATAGTGCAGTGATGACGGGATATTATCCGTGAAGGGACGTTTCAGGGATACCATACTAGTAAGGTTTCTAGGGGGCTTCGGTGAGGAATAATTTTGTTTATTGCGTCTGAGGTTTGTTTTTTTTTTGCGTTCTTTTGAGCCTATTTTCATAGAAGATTAGCACCAACTTTAGAAGTTGGTGCTTGTTGGCCTCCTGTGGGTGTGTTTCCTTTGAATCCTTTCCAAGTGCCGTTGCTTAATACTGCTGTTTTATTATCATCTGGTGTTAGTGTTACTTGAGCACACCATGGTCTTATAGAAGGGCGTCGTGACGCCAGTATCCAGGGATTGTTTATTACTGTTTTATTGGGTATTTATTTTACTATTTTACAGGGGGGGGAGTATTTAGAGGCACCTTTTTCCATTGCTGACGGGTGTTATGGATCTACATTTTTTGTAGCTACAGGGTTTCATGGGCTTCATGTTATTATTGGTAGAAGGTTCTTAATTGTGTGTTTTGTTCGTTGTTTTTTTTATCACTTTTCTATTGGGCATCATTTTGGATTTGAGGCGGCGGCATGGTATTGGCATTTTGTTGATGTTGTGTGGCTTTTTTTGTATGTGTCTATTTATTGGTGGGGTTCGTAGTAGGCTTTCATGGTTTTGTTAAATTAGCATTTTATTTTAGGTGGCCGAGTAGAAGGTATTAGATTTTTGATCTAACTGACAGCTCTAAGTGGAGAGCTTCTAAAAAATGGTAATATACTTTAAATAAAAGATTCGGTTTGCAATTGAAAAATAAGATAATTGATCTTTAGTGCCATATATTGATTTATAAAGTTTTGTTGTGCTAGAAATGAAAATTCATGTGTGGTTTCGGCCCATAATAAATTAACTGAAATGTTATTCTAGTATTGTTATTATTAATTAAGCTATAGCTTAATTAAAGCGCCCGTTTGTTAATCGGGAAGATGTAATAAATGTTTATACTTGCTTAGATTTTATTAGTATCGTGCCGGATTAAACGGAGCATGTTGATGTCATGAAATATAAGAAGTTTTTCTTCGATACTAAATGATTCTTTTAGTAGAAATTTTTTTATTGAGTTTGGTAGTAAGTTTAATTGTGGGGGGTTTGGCATGGTTTTTGTCTAAGGAGAGTGTTCTTGACCGAGAAAAAAGGTCCCCTTTTGAGTGTGGTTTTGATCCGCTTAAATCTGCACGAATTCCGTTTTCTTTGCGGTTTTTTTTACTTGCGGTAATTTTTTTAATTTTTGATGTAGAAATTGTTCTGTTATTTCCTATTATTAGAAATTTAGCATGCGCTTCTGAGGTAACTGTTTTAGTGGGAGGAATGATTTTTATTTTTATTGTTTTGTTTGGTCTGTTTCATGAGTGGCGGGAGGGGTCATTAGGATGGATTGTAAATTAAAAATAGTAGGAAACAAAGCGTGGCTGCTAACTGGGCTTTAGGTGGTTTGACTCCATTTTATTTTTATGATTACTTTTCCTTTTGTTAGTTTATTTAGTTTTATTTTATTTTTTGGTAGGATAATTTCTTTTTCTTCTAGACATTGATTTGGTGTATGGGTAGGCCTTGAGGTGAATTTAATAGGGTTTATTCCTCTGATGATTTATAACGGTAGAAGACAGGAGGTAGAGTCTGGGATGAAGTATTTTTTAGTGCAGGCATTAGGGTCGGGGATAGTGTTATTTGGTGGCTTAGGGTTTTATAAATATTGTGGTAGGTGGGAGATAAGTGGTATAGCAGTTTCTGTGTATAGGAGTATTATAATATTTGGGTTGTTATTGAAGATGGGAGTTGCACCTTTTCATTTTTGGCTTCCTGCTGTAATAGCTGGTCTTTCGTGGATAGCTAACGGTATTTTGGTTACGTGACAGAAATTAGTTCCTTTATTTTTATTATATAGGTTTTTTAGATTTTCTAGGATTTTATTATTAGGGGTGTGTTTTGCTTCTTCTTTTTTTGGTGGGGTAGGGGGGATAAATCAAACGTCTATTCGTGCGCTTTTGGCTTATTCCTCTATTGTCCATTTAGGATGATTAAAAGCAAGAAGGAAGTTAAGTGGTTTTGTATGTATTATTTATTTTTTTATCTATTTCTTACTTTCCGTAATGATTTTTTACAGATTATGAAATAAGGAATTTAGTGGCGGTAATCAGATGGAGAGGGTGTTTAGTTGGAGAGGTAGTGATCAGCAGGTGTTTTGTCTTTTGTTCTTGTCGTTAGCTGGGTTACCACCATTAGTTGGGTTTGTTGGAAAATGGCTGGTATTGAATTTATTGTTAGGGTTAGACTGATTTTTTTTATGCTTTGTTTTGATCATTGGGTCATTGTTGAGATTATATTATTATTTGATTTTAAGATTTTCGGTGGGGCTTTCGGTGCCTGAGGACAAGAATGTTTTTATTTTTGGAAATAAATTAAAATCTTTAATACTTGTTGTTAATTTAATGGGCGGAGGATTAATTCTATGAATATTTAGTAGTAT